CCGATTCAGGTGCCAATTCAGGTACCAAATAGAACCCATCATTGGTTTGATCATTGATAAGGTGAATACCCAGTCCCTTCAATGCTAGGCATAATGAGGATAAGGACCTCAAAATAACCTCTTTTCGTCCTATGAACTTTAAGGTGTATGAAGTATCATATTTGACTCTTGGGGCGGATTGATAGAGACTCCATTTAACTTAGGTTGATCTAGGCCGGAGGCAGACCTACGTCAGGGTAACCCTTCTTTGAAACACTTTGGTATTGCTCCCGAATCAGAATTCAAATAATGAATCCGAGCGCATGGAGCCATCTCATTATCTTCCTGTCAAGAAAAAATATGGTGGACTAGCCGATCTTTTTATCAGTTAATGAAAGAGCCCAATGCAAAAAAAAAACGCATGTTGGGTCTTTGAAACAGTTCGAATCATTTCGATAATAATAAGTTTGATCTGTTTTACCGAGAAGGTCTACGGTTCGAGTCCGTATAGCCCTATACATTTTTGTATTCATTTCCTAATTAGTGCGTGTGACCGGCCGGTTGATTGTTCCATAGAAATGGAATCATTCCCACAGGATCACGGAGATCCCTCGGGGCTTGAAAACAATAATTTATTCCAATGGATCCAATCGGATCGGTATTTTCAAATCTCGGATAAACAAACCCATTCTTCTTCATTAATCTTCGTCTGTGAATGACATACGGCCTTTTTCCTCTTTTATTTGTCCATGATCCAAGATTTAGTGATACACCTTTGCTTTGGTATACCCAAGTCAATTTATGAAGTCAAAATCATAACATGAGCCTGGCTCAAGAAAAACTCCAACCTGACCCAACCAAATCAAATCCAAATTCAATCTAATAGTAAGTCACATTATCTAGAACCTATTCTTGTTCTTGTATTTGTAGAAAAGCCAGAGTTTCAAAAACGAAGCTCTTTGGTAAGTTTCATTGTACAATAGGCTTTTCTTCGTATAACCGGCTTAGCAAAGCAAGTAGTCATTTTTCTGTACAATACTTAAACTTATAACTTATTTTTTTTTATTCCAATCTACCCAATCCAATTTGTTCATCATTCCAATTCTACCAATGCAGACTTTATCTAAAAAGATTAGGGCCCATTTGAACTTGGATGAGTTAGGAATCCCCCGACGTATCGCCTTTTGGCAGAACAACAATCCCAATTCATTGTTTTAGAGACAATGAATTGGTCCTAAATGTATCAACGCACCCTCTTCTATTTCTATGTTCTATGAGTTGGTTTTGGGATGGGGAGATTTTGTCTATCGAATCGTTCGACAACGCATGATTCCATTCGAAGTATCTTCTGTAAATCATTTACGATTCAGCCGACTCTACCATTAAACTATGCCCCATTTTTTAGGTTTGCTTCAAAAGAAACGTTTTTTGTTGTCACGAAACCTAACTCGTTGGTTGGTCCTGCTAGGTGTTATTATTACATTAAATAAATAAGTATTTCGAGTCATTCCAAATCACGATCTTTAGTCCTAGAAATGGGTCTGAAATGATTCTTTCAAGACTTCTAACTCGGGGGTAAAGCCGGGGCCGGGGTAGTACAGGTACAAAGTTTCCTAATTTGGGTATAGGAACCCATGAGTTTTTATATGTAAGGGTTCCTCACAATTCAATGGATTGAATCAAATCAATTAAGTATAAATCTGGGACAGGGAGAGAGAATCGAATCGGTCGATGCATTCCGTTTTCGTATCCGTATCAAATCAATAGAAACAATAATCCTCTATCCGGATCTTAATGAAAAGAATACACCAACACAGCCACGTAGAATATACCATAAATCCCGAGATGGAAATTCCTAGAAATTCTATTACATCTGACTACTGACTATATTCTAAATCACTAAGAAAAAAAAAAAAAAAAAGAGAGAGAGAAAAAATGGGCCAGACCTCCTCTTTGGCTCTATTATATTAATAGAATATTGAAATTATTTATGTTTAATATTTCATTTAATCTTATTTGAATAATATTGTTTGAATATTATTTCAATTTCAATTCATATTATTTAAAATATTCTTTAAAAAAAATTCCTTAATTCCTTTTTTTGTTTGATAGAAAACCCGAGGCAAGGTAGGAGAGAGTTTGATTTGTATAATAGCATTATATGTCTACACCATATCTAAATAGAATCGAAGTAAGTGTAAGTGGGATTCCGTTGGATGAATCTTGAGACGATACATGACCCACAACAAGTAAACAAACGAAACTATGTGGTTTGATCAAAATTGTTGTTTCGACTAATGCAGTTATGGATGAATTGAGAATTCCAATTTGAATCAACTAATTCGGTATATTCCACATTAATAGGAGTGCTTCTATGTTTCTGCTTTACGAATATGATATTTTCTGGGCATTTCTAATAATATCAAGTGTTATTCCTATTTTGGCATTTCTAATTTCCGGAGTTTTGGCCCCGATTAGTGAAGGACCAGAGAAGCTCTCTAGTTATGAATCGGGCATAGAA